TAAAAGAAATCTAATGGCTAGTTCCACGAAAGAACATGAAAAAATTTTCACGAGGTACAACTAGCAATTCCCTATTACTTTCTTAGAGAATCGACCATGGATTAATTCCTCTTTCATTTGGAGGTATTGAATACACCCAAAATTCTGAGCTTCATGTTATTCTTACCAATGGACATGTCAGAGCTAGAGGCATCCCAATCGGATTAAATGGGATGACAGTTTTTCATTCTGAATCTGTAAAATCGTAATTTCGATCAAATCACACATCGCAGTATACCAGGCCTTCTAATTCCTTAAGAGGTTTATCTGAAAGATTCGCGATATAACTAGGAAGACGTTTCAAATACCACACATGAGTCACCGGACATGCTAGTTTGATGTATCCCATTTGATATCTTCGGATCCGAGAATCAACAGATTCGACTCCGCATTGTTCGCAAAATTTCGGTTCTTCTTTTTCACCCCCGATCACTCGATAATTTCCACAAGCACAAATTCCGCTTTTTATAGGTCCAAAAATTCTTTCACAAAACAACCCATCTTTTTCCGGTTTATTGGTTTTGTAATGAAAAGTATAGGGTTTTGTCACCTCTCCAACTATCTCTCCATTCGGTAGGATTTTGTTGGCCCAAGCACGTATTTGTTTAGGAGAAACTGATCCAATTCGAAGTTGTTGATGTTTATACTGATCGATCATAGAAGAAAAATTCTGATTCATTCCGATCAAACTTCCTTCCTATTAATCTGGAAGTTTTTCTCAGATACAAGGAAATGATTCAGTTCCAGAGATAAAGATCGTAGTTCGCGAACGAGCAATCGAAAAGATTCTGGCGCACCCTCAGGATTAGGTATTGTTCCCCCAACGATCGTGGTACCAAGTACTTCCTGACGAGCTCTAATATGATCGGATTTATAAGTGAGCATCTCTTGTAAAATATGAGCAACACCAAATCCCTCTAGAGCCCAAACTTCCATTTCTCCTACTCGTTGTCCACCTTGCTTAGCCCTTCCCCTAAGGGGTTGTTGTGTAACAAGTGCATAATGACCACTGGAACGCCCGTGGATTTTATCATCAACTTGATGAATTAATTTTAACATATAGGACTTTCCTATTATAACAGGTTGTTCAAAAGGATCTCCTGTTCTTCCATCAAATATTCTGCTCTTCCCAGGATACTCGGGTTCAAATACCCATGGATTTGCTGTTTGCTTACTGGCTTCATATAATTCAGAAAACACTAGTTTTCTCGAAGCCTCTTGCTCGTATCTCTCATCAAAGGGTGTTATTCTATAATGTCTGTCCAGCAGGTCTCCCGCTAACCCGAGCGAGCATTCAAACATCTGTCCCACATTCATTCGCGAAGGTACTCCTAATGGATTGAATACCATATCAACAGGTGTTCCATCTTGCAAATAAGGCATATCCTGTCTAGGCAAAATTTTTGAAATTATACCTTTATTCCCATGTCTTCCAGCTACTTTATCGCCCACTTTGATTTTACGTTTCTGTGAGATATATACACGAATCATTTCTGGATTATAAATGGAACCCCCCTTTTTCTGGCCCCATCTCACATCAATAACTCGACCTCTTCCGCCTATAGGCAACTTTAGACAAGTTTCTTTTGCAGTGGATACCTGAATGCCAAGTATGGCTCGTAATAATCTATCTTCCGGGGCATAGGATGATTCTTTCGCTGTCTGAGGCGTTAATTTACCTACTAAAACATCACCAGTTTCTACCCAAGATCCCAGCATCACAATTCCATTTCTGTCTAAATTGCGGAGTAAATAAGGCTCTAAATGAGGTATTTCATTAGTGATTCTTTCAGGTCCTTGGCTTGTCACATGAGTCTGAATTTCATATTTCCGGATATGAAAAGAAGTATAAATATCGTCATAGACTAGACGTTCGCTAATGAGTACCGCGTCTTCAGAATTGTAACCTTCCCATGGCATATAAGCTACTGATACATTTTTCCCCAAAGCGAGTTCGCCACCAACCGTAGCCGCACCATCCGCCAAAATTTGGCCCTTTTTAAGGTATTTACCCCGATGAACCTGAGGTTTTTGATGCATCCAAGTATTTTTGTTGGAACGCTGATACATAACCAACGGAATGCTTATAGTGTCTCCATTACCTGATAAAACGATCTTTTCAGCATCGGTATAAATGATCTTTCCCTCGCGTTCGGCTATAGCCGAACCCCCTGAATCGAGAGCCGCTTGGCGTTCCAACCCAGTTCCAACAATACACTTTTCGGACTGAGAAAGCGGAACTGCTTGACGCTGCATATTAGAACTCATTAAAGCCCGATTCGCATCATTATGCTCGATAAAAGGAATGAGGGAAGCTCCAATAGAAAAATATTGGAAGGGATAAATGTTTCGAAGATGAATCTGTTCCCATGCAATAGTCAAGAATTCTTGACGGTATCGAGCTGGACCAACTTCTTCTTCCTGAATACCCCGAGTCAACGCCAAAGAATTTCCCGCCGCC